TGGGTTTATATGGATCCTGGGGGGTTGAAAGCACACATCAAAATGACATTGACATAAATTGACAAGGTAATATTTCCATTTTTTCATCAGAAGAGGCGTATCCTTTGAGACAAAAATGGATTTTCCTTGATATCTAAGATAATGTATGAAAGGATCCTTGAGCAAGCATAGGCTGTCCCCCCAATCCTTAGTAAAGACTTCTACAAAATGTTCTATTTTTCCATAGAAATATATTCGCTCAAGAAAGACCTGAGAAAATGTTAATCGGAAATGAAAGGATTGATTACAAAGAAAAAAGAAAACGGACTCGTATTCATATACATGAGAATTATATAAGAACAAGAAGAATCTTGGAGTCTTTTTTGCAAAAAAAGAAATAGATTTCTTTGGAATAATACGACTGTTCAAATTCCAATACTCGTGAAGAAAGAGTCGTAATAAATGCAAAGAGGAGGGATCTTTCACCCAATAGCGAAGGATTTGAACCAATTTTTCTAGATGGATGGGGTAGGGTATTAGTCCATTTGACACATAATTTAAATGTGGAAATTTGCCCTCTAAAAAAGGAAATATTGAATGAATTGATCGTAAATTATGAGATTTTACTATTTCTGATCTTTCTAAAGAGGATACTAATCGTAAGGAAAATGGAATTTCCACAATAACTGCAAATCCCTCCGATATCATTTGAAAATACAAATTTTTGTTATACCTAAAAAATGTATTTTGGTTAGAATCATTAGCGGAAATACTCAAATGATTCTGTTGATACATTCGAGTAATTAAACGCTTTACGATTAGTAAACTATATTTATTGTCATAACCCACATTTTCTAACAAAATGGATCTATTTAAGTCACGATCATGAGCAAATGTATAAATATACTCCCGAAAAATAAGTGGGTATAGGAAGTTATTTTTTCGAGATCTATCTATTTCTAAATTTCTTTGAGATTTCTCTATTTTCATTTTTAATTCGATTTGATTGAAGCAAAGATAGGGGGTTTATTGGGTTATTAAATGATACATAGTGCGATACCATAAAAACAAAATAGTATAATATAAAAAGAATAGATACCTCGGAAATAGTTAAACTCACCAGCGGACCCTCTAATCCTCTCTTTTTTTCATCTAATTGGTTTATGTTCCTTTCTAATTGGTTTATGTTCATTATAGGGTAATAGGTGACTAGAAATCCTTTACTTTTTCAAGTCAATCACTCTTTTTTGATTTTGGAAAAAAAATTGCTTTATCAATATACTTTTTCTTCTACACATTCAATTTCCCTTCATAGTGGAGAATAGCTAATAGTTAGGACTCATTAAAAAAATCGAAAATACACTCAAGAAAAAGCTTTTCCCGCACCAGGCACTAATCTATTTTTAACGTCTAATTAGATCGGAAAATCATTCAAATTAAGAACGGGAGCTCGTTGCTTTTTTATTTACCTATAATTGGAGCCGCAGAGCTCTGTCCATTTATTAACTCGACCAAATCCCAACTTTGAATTTGAATTGATTTGTTTTTATGTTATGCACCAAGAATTCAAACAAAGTTTGTTTGGAGCGGATCCGGTAAGAATCAAATATTCTCTGAATTCTCCATTGATACGACATGCTGTTTTTTCCATTCATTCCTTTCAGGATCAGTCGTGGTCTTACAAATAATACCGCTGGTATGGACGAATCTCTTTCTTCGTACAAATGTGTAAAAGCTGTTAGCCGCACTTAAAAGCCGAGTACTCTACCATTGAGTTAGCAACCCCAATCCCAAATATAAATAAAATAATTAGGATAAAATAATTAGGTTATGTAGATAGAATCAAAATCAAAAATCAAAAGAAATCAAAAAGAATTAATAAAAAGATTGAATCGTACGACACAATCAAAACATTAAACTAACAAGAAATGAACACGAAATGAAATAGAAAAATTTATAAAATTTCGAATTGATTCGGATAAAAAAATAGATAAAGTTAAATAAAGTCAAAATTGATAGATTATCTCTTGTTTCTTATGCTATCTATTCTTCTATTTACTATTTAAAATTGAAAATAAAAAAAAAAAAAGACTTTTATATCACAGCAAATCCAATAAACCTATCATTTCAAAATCTAATAAACCTATCATTTCATTGGAATGAAAAACCAAACCGCTGGAATAGATATAAATCAATCTACAGATAAGATCTAATTACCCAGATCGGATTATATTTATTTGATACACTGTTGTCAATATGGTGTTAATAAAAAAATATCCAATGAAAAAAACAAAAGAATTAATTCAAATTAACCCCTTATTTTATTGAATCATATAAATATTTTTTGATTTCCAATATAAATATTAGCAAACCAATAAGATAAGACAAGATAAGACGAAGAAATAAGTAGTTCTCTTCGAATCTTCATCTTCAAGTGGCTCGATAGGACCGAGTCATCAATCTCACACTTCTTCAAGTACGGAAGATATTAGGTTGTTCAAAAAAACAATCTTTATTTTAATATCTATAATTTTGATATAGAAAAGAATATAGGCTCTGGGACGGAAGGATTCGAACCTCCGAATGGCGGGATCAAAACCCGTTGCCTTACCGCTTGGCCACGCCCCATTTCTATATTTGATTCAAAACTAATAAAACTAATATTGGTATTGGTTCTTTGTCAATTCCTACCCCCCAAAATATCTATGAACTAGATTAGCTTGTTATTCGTATTTTGATATGTGTAGATATAGAATTAAACTGAATTTATTGATCATAATATAGAATTCCATTAAGATATTGTATGAAAATATGATTTCTTTTATTCTTTTTTTAGCTGATAATTGAAGGATTTTTGATTGGCTGAGTTTAAAGTTTTTTGTCTACCTTAAACTCTATTTTATATTAATTTATATCCATTTTTATATGAATATTAATAACTCAGTCAAAATACAATTATCTTCAAGAACAAAATGTTTGTTATGCTTAATATTTTAAATTTGATTTGTATCTGTCTTAATTTTGCCCTTTATTCAAGCAGTTTTTTCTTCACAAAATTGCCTGAAGCCTACGCTTTTTTGAATCCAATCGTAGATATTATGCCAGTAATCCCTCTGTTCTTTTTTCTATTAGCCTTTGTTTGGCAAGCTGCTGTAAGTTTTCGATGAAATTTTGAATACTATCCTAGAATAATTAATAATTCATGAGTTATTCAAGAGAAAAAATTCTACTAATTGATAAGATCAGATAAGTCTTCTAGTTCTTTCTAGTTCTTTATAGTCTAGGCCCTTGATTCAAACATTGAAGTTATTGTATAAACGTGAAAAATCTGGATTACCTACCCCATCTCCTCATTCTGAACTTTTTTCCATTCTATTAAAAGAAACCTATTCGGTTAGATCCACCCGAAATATGGAATTTTCGGTATAAAAGCAAATTTTTGGCACACAAGACTCGACTCTTATTACATCTTATTACAAATGAATTTAGAAAAATGCTTTTCTATTTCGAAAAAGTTCTAGAAACCACTTCATTTCTTGGTGTCAAAATGGGATATATGGTATAAATATAGAGAATCTATTTTCTTTTTTTCCAAACAAAAAAAAAAGATCTTGGAGATTGTCTAATGCTTACTCTCAAACTCTTTGTTTACACAGTAGTAATATTCTTTGTTTCCCTTTTCATCTTTGGATTTTTATCTAATGATCCAGGGCGTAATCCTGGACGTGAAGAATAAAAAAAAAATAAGGCTTTTTCCTTGCTTGATTTTTATTAAATGTTCTTAGAATTTTATCTATTCTACATCTTTAACTATTATATATAAAATAAAAAAAAATAAATAAAGAAAAAGATTTGAAAAAAAAAATACGAAGTCATCAACGGAACCGGAAAGAGAGGGATTCGAACCCTCGGTACGAATAACTCGTACAACGGATTAGCAATCCGACGCTTTAGTCCACTCAGCCATCTCTCCCAATTGAGAAAAGATAATTACTATCTTACATTACACAACAATACACAACAAGTAGGGCTTGAAAAAAAGTCCTTCTTCATATACTTTCTTTTTTTTTTTATCTTTTTTATTACTATATTATTAGTATATTAATTACTCTTAATATATTAGTATTCTAATTAGTATTATAGTAATTTACTATTTAATTACTATTCTATATTTAATTATTTAATTATTATTCTATTAATTATTCTATTAATTATTCTAATTATTAAGATTAGAATTATATATATATATATATATTTTTAATCTATTCTTTTTTTTTTTTTCATTTCGTCCGAAAAGTCTTTTTTTATTTCCACGTCCTGGCCCGTGTCACGGGCCATTTTTTATTTTTTGTTGCAACAAATTAGATAAGATAAAAAAAGTTATTTTATTTGATTCAAAAATACTTGTTATTGAAAGAACCGGACTTTTTCCATTCTTCTAATATAGAATCAATGCAACGAGTCTTCTTTTCCTAATCCTCATTAGGTTGCATGAGGAAATACAATACATCAACGCCCTAATTTTCATAATTCTTTTTTTTTTTTTTTATGACCCTATTGATTCTCTTACTCGACAAAAAGCTTGTTTATATACAATAATCGCAGCATAGCGGGTATAGTTTAGTGGTAAAAGTGCGATTCGTTCTATTAACCCTACTGCAAATAGTTAAGGGATCCGTCGGCGCATATTCCGATCAAAAACTTTATTTCTAAAAAGGATTAAATCCTTTACCTCTCAATGAAAAATTCGAGGAAGAATATATATTCTCGTGATTTGTATTCAAGAGTCAATTATAAATTGAAAAATTGGATTATGAGATTACGAAACATAATTTTTTTTTATTGGATTAATACTTCCAATTGAATGAGTATGAGTAAAGGGCCTATGGATAAAGACAAAAAAGTTTATTTCTAATCGTAACTAAATCTTCAATTTTTTGTTTGTTTTGTATAGTCGAGATTGAAGCAAAATAAGTATTAAATGATGACTTTGGTTTACTATAGACATCGACATCTTGTTT